CAGAAGCTGAAATCTCACCCCTACCATCAATGGGTTTAGCTAGAGCATTTATAACACGACCCAGAAAAGCCTCGCTTACTGGTATCTGAACAATTCTTCCCGTTGCTTTTACAGAACTTCCCTCTTGTATCATCAAACCGTCACCCATTAATACAACGCCAACATTGTTGGATTCCAAATTCAGAGCAATGCCTACCGTACCCTCTTCAAATTCTACTAATTCCCCTGCCATTACTTCATCAAGACCATGAATACGAGCAATGCCATCGCCTACTTGAAGTACGATGCCTGTATTCACAATCGTGACTTCTCTATTATATTGTTCAATACGTTCGCGGATAATATTACTAATTTCGTCGGCTCGAAGGGTTCCCATTAGCGTCTCTTACTCCTTTTTCGGAAACAAAAAAAAAAAAAAATAATACCTACACCTACGGTAGTAGAAGTAGAAGGGCTAATCAGTTATTTCTTTCATCGCCCCGCCGAGCATGTCAATATTAGCACTGATGATGCGTAAATGTAACTCGCTGTTCAAACAACTATTCAGAGTTTCTAGAGCTCCGTGTAAGGCTTTTTGGAAAACTCGTTGTCGGACCTGATTAACTGCTCTTTGTTGTTCAAAATGAATGGTTTCATTTTTGTAATTTTCTAATTGTTCCAAACTCGCAGATGTAGCATTAATCAAATTCATTTTCTTTCGTTCTATCTCAGAGTATCCATTCACTCGATACTCATCTGCTTCCATTTCCGCTTCCCGTAAGCGAGCCCGGGCTTTTTCGAGCTGCTCAATAGCTCCTCCGCGTAGTTCTTCTGAATTTCGAATAGTACTCAAGATCCTCTGTTTTCGATTATCTAATAAATCAGTTAATGAAAGTAGATTAACTTACCTTTTATTTCAAAACTTTACTTCCATGATCTCTTCCCGAACCAAACATGAATCTTTCGATTCATTTGGCTCTCACGCTCAGTTACTTATGTTATGGGACATTCCCGTATTTTTTAATGGAATGAGCCTACCCTCTCTTTTCTGTTCGTATTGCAAGATATCGAAACCGATACAAGACCAGAATATTCAGAGGACTCTTCCGACCAGAGAAAAATCTGTCATTGTCAGCAAAGTTGTTTCTTTTTTTTTCAAATCCAAAAAAGAATTCTTAATTATACATAGGTCGTCGATTCAGTATTGAATCGGAAAAGGACGAGACACCTTTCTTTTCCATTTTCCAGTAAAAGGTTCAAATCATTTTATCGATATGAGCGTTCTATATCGGATAAATTGCCAACTATTTATTTTGAAACCATCCGTTTACTAACGTGTGGTAGAAAGAGTACCATCTTGCGCCTGGACTTCAGGCGGTTTAGCTTTGACCATGTTAATGGTCCCATATTATTGGCTGATAGAGAATCAAAGTCGATTTACCGATGAATTACGAAATGCTATGGTTCTTACATATGATTTTTGAATTCATTCAGAAGTAATTCGTCGAGATCGTGCACTTTATCTTTCCTATTTTTTTATTCCGTATTCTATATTCTATTCTGATCTTTTTTTTATCTTTTCACTTTTATCATTTATCAATATCAAAAATGTTGATAAAAAGATGAAAATATAAAAATTGATAAAAATGTATTATATTATATTATATAATTATATTATATTATATAATTATATTATATTATATACATAACAATATACATAATATACATAACAATATACATAACATATAAATTTATATTATATACATATAAATGTATGATAAATATATAATACAGTACAAATGGAGTACGAATAAAATGGAAAACAACAAAATAAAGAAAACAAAGTGCAGCCGGTTGGATCCGGCCTATTCTTGAAATACACAACTCGCACACACTCCCTTTCCAAAAAAGATCAATACACCAACTACTACACTTAGATTTATTAGATTTGTTGCTAAAATATCGGTATTCAACCCGAAACTCCCGGCGGATGGCCAGTAACCCAAGGAAACGAAAGAATCGGTTACATTTTTCATATGTTCTCCTCTTATAGATAGGACTAACAAAATCGAACAGAGTTTTTTTGTATCACCTCGTCCCCTTCCCTTGTTTTTCACTTATTTTTTTTTCTAAACTAAATATATCTAACTAAACTAAATATATCTAAACTAAATATATTAGAAATTTCATTTGAAATTCTTTTCCAATTTCAAAATGGATTTCCTTCAATTAAGTATGGTAGGTAAGAAAGCGGGTAGATCCACTAATTCCTCTTCCTCATCCTCAAATAAGCCCTTCCCCGGAGGATTGTCTCAACGAGGAATTAATTGTAGGAGTGAAGTCTTGATAGAATTTGAAGAAGCAAGTGGCAGGTCGACGGCAATAAAATAAGAAAAGAAACACGTATTTGTCACGTCTCTATTTTCAAAATAGATTAAACAAAAGGATTCGCAAATAAAAGCGCTAATGCCACAACCAGTCCGTAAATTGTTAAAGCTTCCATAAAAGCCAGGCTAAGCAATAAAGTACCTCGTATTTTACCCTCTGCTTCCGGTTGTCTCGCGATACCTTCTACTGCTTGGCCCGCGGCAGTACCTTGACCAACTCCAGGTCCAATAGAAGCAAGCCCTACGGCCAATCCAGCAGCAATAACGGAAGCGGCAGAAATCAGCGGATTCATGGTAAGTTCCTCGCACCAAAATAAAGAAATGAAATGGTTAATGATACAATCAACCGATGAATTATTAGTTAATAATTCCATTACTAAGACCCATATGGTCAAAGTAACTAAGAACTCCGAATTGAAGTACTAATATTCTGAATCATTAGAACTACTTCGATATCTCGTTTTTAGTTCCTATCCGTGGAATTTTTGTAAACCTATATGGTTCTAATTCTTCCGTTTCCTTGTTCCGAACCATTCTTTCAAATGTTCACTATTTATCTTCCATATGCTTGACTTCATCTGTTTCTTCATTCAATCCACAGTCACAGATGAAACGGAAGGACTTAGATGGAAATCCATCGAAATTCAATGGGATGTAATATATGGATAGTCCACGTATATCGAACTAGTGAATACCTAATGAATATCTAATATTACATATACAGACATTTTGTCCATAACGTAAACCGTCCGATCTTATATTGAGTCCGTTCGAAAATGATTATTCGAAACATACACAGGGTTAGCTTATAGCCATTACATATATCTCTCCCTAACCGACCTTTTGATGAATCTTATTTGTTTGTAAACTCTTCTCCTTATCATTATCCGCATGGATAGAAACAGGCGGATTCATCAGCCCCATAATCAGTACGTATCAACATCAAGATTGGATTGATCCAATTGTCATTCGATTGGATCAATTGTTGAATTGAATGAAATCAAATGAAATGGAAATGGTTCTATCAGTTTTTCTTTTTTTGTTTGTTTAGTCGTACGTCGTAAACAGATAAACATAAGAATTCTTTTCTTATTCCAATTAATAATCGTCATTGACTGAAGAAATAGAAATAGAATATTGATTGGAGAGATGTAAATAAATGGACCAAGCGGGAATCTTAGGAAAAAAATCTTTTAGATTAGACCTAACCTAGACCTCTTTCCTTCCCCCCTTTTACATTTTTGAAATTCCCTAATATAATATAGGATATGGGACGCCTTTTTTGTTTGCTCTTACTCCAGGCCATATATAACGTGTTTGTATATATTATGTTCCCAAGTAAATTCTCTTGAGCCACCGCAACCGACAGGTTGGGATAAACTAGTCAATGATGACTTTCCATGGATTCGCCTATATAAGCCGCGGATAAAGTTGCAAAAATAAGAGCTTGAATCCCACTTGTGAATAATCCAAGGAACATAACAGGTATAGGAACTACTGAAGGTACTAAAGAAACAAGAACAACAACTACTAATTCATCGGCCAATATATTCCCGAAAAGTCGAAAACTAAGTGATAAGGGTTTTGTGAAATCTTCTAAGATGTTAATTGGTAAAAGTATTGGAGTTGGTTGAATATATTTACCGAAATAACTCAATCCTTTTTTGGTAAGACCCGCATAAAAATATGCCACTGACGTAGGTAAAGCTAAAGCAACAGTAGTATTTATATCATTCGTCGGTGCAGCTAACTCCCCATGAGGTAACTGTATAATTTTCCAGGGTAAAAGAGCACCTGACCAGTTAGAAACAAAAATAAATAGGAACATCGTTCCAATAAAGGGAACCCAAGGACCATATTCTTCTCCAATCTGGGTTTTGCTCAAGTCTCGAATGAATTCAAGGACATATTCGAAGAAATTCTGACCGTCTGTTGGAATGGTTTGTGGATCCCGAACAGCTATACTGACTGAACCTAGTAAGATAGCAATTACGACCCAAGAAGTGATAAGTACTTGGGCATGGACTTGGAAACCCCCTAGTTGCCAATAGAAATGCTGGCCTACTTCCACACCGGATAGATCGTATAACCCTTCTTTTAGTGTGTTCATGGAACATGGTAGAACATTCATATTGCTCTCTGACAAAAATAGAACATAAAAAGAAATCATTTTGATTCAACCATCTCTTTCTCGGCTCGCCTACTTTAATCTTTAATGGTAAATGGTATATTTTACTAATTTAACTAAGTAATTAAATAATATCCTCAGTGCTTTTGGTCCACTTTTTGAGATTCAGGAATAGTAACCGATTGAATCAATTTATGGAGAGTTCCAAAGGCATTGACTTATCTTATTATTAATCAACGATTTCTTATAGAACTCGAACGACCCGCACAAATTGCGGATACTAATTTGTTAAGAATCAATCGGACTGCGGCTCTAGCGTCATCGTTGGCTGGAATCGAAAGATCTGCGAGATCTGGGTCACAATTTGTATCGATTAAACAAATCGTTGGAATTCCTAAAATGAGACATTCTCGAAGAGCCGTATTTTCTTTTTGCTGATCAAGGATGATGACAATATCGGGTAGCCTTGTCATATATTTGATCCCGCCTAGATATCTTTGCAAGCGCGATAATTGTCTCTTCAATATTGCTGCATCCTTTTTCGGGAGGCGGTTGAGTTTCCCCGTCTTTTGTTTCGCTCTCAAGTCCCTGAACTTATAAAGTCTCCTTTCTGTAGTGGACCAATTCGTTAACATACCACCAGTCCATTTTTTATTAACATAATGACACCGAGCCTTTATTGCAGTTGATGCTACTGAACTGGCAACTTTCTTTCCTGTACCAACAATTAAGAAGCGTTTTCCCCTACTTGCTGCATCAAAAACTAAATTGCAGGCTTCCGATAAAAAACGAGCAGTTCTAGTAAGATTTGTAATATGAATACCTTTACGCTCTGCAGAGATGTAAGGTGCCATTCTAGGATTCCATTTCTTAGTGCCATGACCCAAATGGACTCTTGCCTTTCGCAGCTCTTCCAAATTGATGTTCCAATATCTTTTTTTCATTTCTCCCCCCACCCTTCCTCTTTTTTTTTTGAAAAAAAAAGAGACTAGGTACCACGAAATAAATAATTGTTCCGACGGAACCTTCTACCGGAGACAAGCCGTTGATATACGGTCCAAGTTATTAACTCCTTTCTATCCATTATTATTCTTATTATAACATCAAATGACCGGACCAAGACCAGATAGTTAAAAAATGGAAAAGAAAAGAATGAGTCTGCTCCTAGGAATTATGAAATCCCGTAAATGATTGTTCTGATGTATCATGAAAATTCTTTGGGGTGCAATAACCCAATAATTCTCTGTGTTGGAACAAAATATCTCTCATTTCCCCCTCGAATAGATGCTTCTTTTTTATTTCCAAGGGAATGTTGCTGTGTTGCCTTGAACGGTGCACTAATCCTTTGAATCCGGTACCAACAGGTATCATCCCTCCCAGAACAACGTTCTCTTTCAGGCCTTTCAGCCAATCAATGCGGCCTCGGAGAGCAGCTTTTGCTAAAACCCGAGCGGTTTCTTGAAAACTCGCTTCAGATATGAAACTTTGGGTATTCAGAGATGCCTTCGTTATTCCCAACAAGATGGCTCGGTAACAGATCGCTTCTTCCAAAGCACGCATTGTTCGTTCCGCCCGCAAGAGTCCAATTAGTTCGCCAGGTGAAAAAACATTAGACATTCCATCTTCTGAAACCAGCACTTTGGATGTTATTTGACGTACAATAATTTCTATATGCCTATTAGAGATCTGCACCCCCTGGGATCGATAAACTTTTTGGATCTTATTAACCAAAGAGATACGACTTTGCGCTATGGTTAGCTCAGTGCCAATCACGAATCCCCACGGAATTCCAAGAATTTTTCTTATATGCCCATTCCAGCGTTCAATCCTCTTTTCTAAGTTCATCGATATTGACGCAATCGAACGCACCTCTAACACTTGTTCTACTTTTGGAAGACCTTGCGTTATATCACCCGATCTCGATTTTTCATATAGAAATGTAACTAATGTATCTCCCTCGTAAAGGGTTTCTCCATAATGGCCGTGGACAGTTGCCCCTCGAATAGCCAAATGAGGCTTAGCGGATCTTATTACTAAGTAGTCAACATGAACAATTAGAACTTGGCCAGATTTTATGCGTGGTCCGCATTTGGCTATACATACATTTTCAGAAAGAAACTGTCCAAGGCTAATTATTGTGGATGTCTCCTCACAATACTCGTGACGTGGGAAGCACCAATTCAAATCGAATAGATTCAAAATGATATTACTACGCGGATCGAGATTATAAATTCTCTCATTTTCATCCATGAAATAGTATTTAAGTACTTGGAAAATCTGTTTGAAATTGTCAAGTAGCAAATATTTTTTTAACAAAACTGGATTATGAGTTTTTAAATGAGAAGATGAATAAAAATTCGCGATTTTAGGTACAGTCCCTAAGAGACCTAACGAATTCCTAATGGGAACCATAGGATTCTCTTTAATTGGAATTAGTTCTTTTGTCGCCTTGTGACACTTTGAACCATTGACTGGACAAATTCGAGAACAATCAGATGATGACAAAATTCGAAAAGATTGGCATTCCTTATTTCTATTCAGAAACGTACAAATAGTTCCTTGCTGTTGGGTAAGTGATTGAATCCTCGCCCTGGAAGACAAAGGATTGATATTGGTGCGATCTGATCCATTATCGGGGATCAACCTTGAACCCGCCGTATCATTCCTTTTTACGATATACGAAATAGGGGGCTGGGACCCCGCCAAATCCACTTTTATAAAATCTCGAATCAGATCATTTGCCCGTACTTCAACAAAGGAAGCATGAACCTCTTCTATAGAACCATTTCGGTCTTTTTCCCAATTCAAAACTAAACAAGTCCGAACTAATTGAATAGTTGTGTGATAAATTCCTCGAATTGGTTCTCCATTTCTATAAAGAAGATAATTGATAACTTGTAGTTGCACATTATCCCTTTCCCGCAACAGATCCTGGGGGAAAAGCGTTGATAAATTGATCCCGTCCGCTATTTCATATGTGACTACGGGTCGAACCAAAACAAAATA